TTTCAAATTTTGAAAAGATACTTTTTTCGTATAAGCCGGGATGAAACAAAAAGAGTTCATGATGCAGAACTATGTACCGCGCACATCACTTAGATGGGTTCCAGAAAGTAACAACATAGGAGGAAATGAAGAAATAGAATATGAAAAGAAAATGAAAATAGAAAGAAATGAATGAAAGGGGATCAGATTCTATTTGTACTATATCTGAGATGAATCTTGGCTATTCGCGCCCCTCAACTCTCCTAGACTAGACTTTTGGTCTTGCTTTCAGCCAATTAATTTACCGTTGGAATATATAGGAAGTATTAACGTTCTTTTTGAACGAGAGGAGACACGGTATGAACAAATAAAAAAGAAGAGGAAACAAAATCTATTTCTTTTACATACTTTATATACATAAAAATATACATAGACCTTTTATTCATCTATAAACATTTTCTAAATAAAATAGAAGGGGTATATCTCCAGACACTTACACTTAGATGGATAAATATGTATACTGATCTATACTATTAATGAATATGGATGTCGACCCATATCAATTAATTTGTAGAATAGATACTCATACAAATAACTCACGTGCCAGGAACCAGATTTGAACTGGTGACACGAGGATTTTCAGTCCTCTGCTCTACCAGCTGAGCTATCCCGACCATTCACGACGCACCATCCTCATTTTAATAGAGGACTTGGTTCTATGTCAATGAAAAAGACGAAAAGGGGATTACAAAGCCTTATCCAGGTCTTGGTGGAATTTCTTGGATCTTCAAAAAGAAGACTTTGTACGTTTCAGTACAATACAAGTAAGAATATGTATTGTTAATCATTACAATTTACAATCAGGGTTACGTGCCCAACGATGTTCATTTGTACGTGTATCCTATATATCACAATATCACAAGGCTTGTGAAAATAAAAAAATTTCCGCTCAGACCATTACCATTTGTAAACTAAAAGAGTAGAATGAATGAGAAACATAACGAATTTTGAACCGTTAACGAAATGAGAGCATAGGATAAATAATTAGGGAATCCAATGGGACTTTTTGGGGATAGAGGGACTTGAACCCTCACGATTTCTAAAGTCGACGGATTTTCCTTTTACTATAAATTGCATTGTTGTCGATATTGACATGTAGAACGGGACTCTATCTTTATTCTCGTCCGATTAATCAATTCTTCAAAAGATCTATCTATCAAATTACGATGGAGTAAATGATTTGATCAATGAATATTCCATTCTGTTTTCAACTTGGAATCGATTCACACCAATTCTTTCATTTTTTATATAAAAAAAAAAAGATTCGGGTCGTCATTAATCATTTGGTTTGGAGATAGTATTTCAGTACGTATATATACGTTTATTCTTCATACTTTCTGGAGTTTCGATGGAAGGAGTCCTTTACTAACGCATCGTGGCCAACTCCATTTGTTAGAACAACTTCCATTGAGTCTCTGCACCTATCCTTTTTTATTATCGCTTTCTGAACCTTTGTTTGTTTTCAGAAAACGGGATTTGGCTCAGGATTGCCCGTTTTTAATTCCAGGGTTTCTCTGAATTTGAAAGTTATCACTTGGTAGGTTTCCATACCAAGGCTCAATCCAATTAAGTCCGTAGCGTCTACCAATTTCGCCATATCCCCCTTTTTTTTTTTGTGATTAGGATCTTATTACGATACCGCCCTCCTTTTTCTTTCATTTATATTATGCCGAAACCGTTGAATTCATTCGATAGAAGTTCCCCTATTGAAAAGCGTTTTCTCCTACTTTTGATTTCGTGTCTATCTACTTTCATCTCTATCAGAAACTCCTATTTGGTATTTGGTCCAATCAGAAAAGATTCTATCATTTCTGTATCCGAAATTCAATTCAATATAGATGGATATCTATATATATATATTATATAGTGTAATAATATACATATTTTTATACATAAATCTATGAATTTCATTAATAGACATAATTAATCTAATGGCTATAACTAATAATTTCGTTAATTATATAATTATAAATTTATAAATAATTATAAGAAAATTCGAATTATTTTGAATTCCATTTTTTCGAATATTATAATGTATATAAGAAGATTATACAATAAGATTCTAAGTTAATTACTAGGTTATAGTAATTTGATTACTAGATTTCATTTTCTAAATATATTTAATCGTCTAAATAAATAGAAATATAGAATAGAAAATGAAAAAATTTTCATTAAATTCTATTTAAATTATATAATAATTTAAATAATTAATAATTTATTTAACTAGTAAAGTTATAGAATTAGAGTAGACAATATTCTTAAATTAGTAAATTTAGAATAGTCAATAAAGAGAAATTTTGAATTTCAAATGTCATTTGAATTCAAAAAAAAATCTTACTATCGAATTAAGCTAATTAAGATATTGATTATAGATAAAAATCTATTTGATAAATAGATCGAAATTCTATATCGCTATCTTAATTGTTATATTAATTGCTATGTTTTATAATATTCAAATATC